TGAATCTGCACCCCCTGGGATCGATAAACCTTTTGAATCTTATTAACCAAAGAGATACGACTTTGCACTATAGTTAGCTCAGCACCAATCAAGAATGCCCACGGCATTCCAAGAATTCTTGTTATACATTCGTTCCAACCCTCAATCCTCTTTTCTAGATTCATCGATATTGAATCAATCGAACGCACTTCTAACACCTGTTCTACTTTTGGAAGCCCTTGGGTTATATCGCCGGATCTCGATTTTTCATATATAAATGTAATTAAAGTATCTCCTTCGTACAGGATTTCCCCAGAATGGCCATGAACAGTTGCTCCCGGAGTGGCCAAATAAGGATTAGCTGATCGTATTACTACAGAGTCAACTTGAACAAGTATAACTTGACCCGATTTTAGGTGTGGTGCGTTTTTGGCTATACATATATTTTCACAAATAAACTGCCCAAGACTCATTATTGTAGATGTTTCTTGACAATAATTGGGATGGAGAAAATACCAATTCAAATTGAAAATAATGTTACTGCATGGATCGGGGTTATAAATTTTCTCATTTTCATCAATTAAATAATATTTAAATTTAATTACTTGAAAAGTCTGTTTTAAATTGTCAAGTTGCAAATAGTTATTTACCAAGATCTGATTATGAGTTATTAAATGGTAAAATGAATAAACATTCGCAATTAGAATTAGAGGGGCTGTTCCTAAAGGCCCCAGCGAATTCTTAATTGGAATTACAGGATATTTTGTAATTTTAATTGATTCTTTTATCACATTGTGTATCACATTGTGATTGTGATATTTTACATCGTTGAATGGACCCACTCGAAAACAATTGGATGATGACAAAATTATCAACGATTGGAATCCCGCATTTCTATTCAACAACGTATGAATAGTTCTTTGATTTTGATTAAGGGGTTGTTGAATTCTTGCCTTGGAATAAATCGAAGAAAACGGATTGATTTTGGTGCAATCTGATCCATTATCCGAGAGCAATCCTGAGCCCGATGGATCATTCCTTTTTCCGATATAGGAAAAAGTGGATTTCAGCAAGTCGATTCTTAGTAAATGTCGAATCAAACCATTTGCCCTTATTTCAACAAAGGAAGCACGGGCTTCTTGACTAGAAGAACTTTTTTTCTCTTGGTCCCAATTCAATACTAAACAAGTCCGAACTAATTGAATATTTGTATCAGAAATTCCTCGAATTGGTTTACCATTTCCATAAAGGATATAATTGACAACTCGAAGTTTCACATTATCCCTTTCCTGCAACGGATCCGGGGGGAAAAGCGTTCCTAAAGTTATACCGTCCGTTATTTCATATGTGACGACAGGACGAACCAAAACAAAAGACTTTTTCTTACTAGGTGTGATCCGTTGAACATAGATCCAATTTTCCCATTTTTTTGATTCCTTAAAATTTTGTTTTCCTGTTCCTAGTGGTATCAAAACGCCGCTATGTCGGGATATCTTATCTGTCTCTCCAGGAAAATGGATATCTCCAGAAAAGATTTTAAGTTCAATTCTTTTTTTTTTTCTCTCCACTCGGACCAACCCGGCTACTCGGCTTCTTATATTTAAAGTAATTTGTGTATCTACCCCAATGATACTATTGTTCCGTACCATTATGGAAGAAGATCCGGGTAATATATGCACTTCCTCGGGAATGAAAAAAAACCGATCTACTTTCATTGGGTATTTTGGACTAAATTCCTTGCCTCCTCGATACTCAATCAAATCCTCTTTTTTGACGATTGAATGCATTTCTAGAGTCCCATATTTAGTAATGCCCGAACTCTTTCTTCTGTATCGAGGATCGTCCAAATAAGCAAGAATACTATTTCTACGGAAAATGCCATTAATGGGTATTTCAATCGAGATATCTGAAGGGGGCGTTAATTCGTTCTCGCGTTCTTGAATCGATTGGAGTGGGATAATGAATCTATTTCTTCGCCTCTTTGAGAATAAATCAGAATTCTGGTAGAGAACAGTCGGATCTACGAGATTACAACGACCAGTACATATAATTCGACTAAGGTCTGAATAATCAGGAATCCTATCTTCTTTTTTACCCGAAAAATCTGAAGTAAAGAATTTTTCTCTCGACTGCTCATTCGTTCCGGAAAGGTTAGAACTCTTGACAGAACGAGAATGCGCACTCATTTGATCTTGATCCTTGTGGATCGAAAGTGAAACTAGACTGGATCTGCGTGGCTCTCCTAATAATATCCATAAATGACTTGTTTTTGGTAATAGATGAACACTGCCGTATGTAAATTCGGGTGCATGATACACATCGGTGCTCCAGTGCATTTCTCCGTCTGAGTCAGAATAAATATGTTTTCGAATCTTCTCTTTAAAATTCAAAGTGGATGTTCCTGCGCGAATCTCAGCAATCACTTGTTCTGATTCTACATATTGATCGTTTTGAACTAAAAGAAAACTTTGGGGTGGAATATTTACATTATGTCGAATATCTTCACTCTCAATAGTTACAT